TAAAACCCGGTGGTCGAATTTTCCATCTCCAAGGAAAAACACTCTGATCTCCTATCAGAAAAATTCCCAATTCTCCTTTTGGTGCTTCGACTCTTACATAAAGTTCTTGCTTAGACAATTCAAAAGTTGGAGAAGGTTTTTTACTAATAAATCGATAGTCAAAATCATTCCATTCAGGGTCTTTTATTCTACCAAAGCGTCGAATTTCTAAATTCTCATAGGGTCCCCCTGGAATTCCTTCCAGAGCCTGTTGGATAATTTTTATGGATTCTGTCATTTCACTGATTCGTACTAAATACCGAGCTAATGAATCCCCTTCTTTTTGCCATTGAATCTCCCAATCAAATTCGTCGTAAGACTCATAACGATCAATTTTACGAAGATCCCACTGTATTCCGGAAGCTCGTAGCATTGGGCCCGATAAACCCCAATTTAGTGCTTCTTCTGCGCCAATAATGCCTACGCCTTCAACTCGTTCTAAAAAAATAGGATTCCGCGTAATAAGCTTTTGATATTCAGCAACCCCGGTTAAAAAATAATCGCAAAAATCCAAACATTTATCTATCCAGCCATGAGGTAGATCAGCAGCTACTCCTCCGATACGAAAATAATTATGCATCATGCGCATACCGGTAGCAGCTTCGAACAAGTCATATATTAACTCTCGTTCTCGAAAAATATAGAAGAAAGGGGTCTGTGCCCCAATATCTGCCATAAAAGGGCCAAGCCATAACAAATGAGAAGCGATACGACTTAACTCCAACATAATAGCTCTGATATAGCTAGCCCTTTTAGGTACTTGAATATTGCCTAGCTTTTCGGGTCCATTTACGGTTATTGCTTCTGTGAACATAGTAGCTAAATAATCCCAACGCGTTACATAAGGCAAATATTGTATAATTGTTCGATTTTCCGCAATTTTCTCCATCCCTCTATGTAAATAACCCAGTATTGGTTCACAATCAATAACATTTTCACCATCTAGAGTAACAATCAGTCGAAGAACACCATGCATTGATGGGTGGTGAGGGCCCATATTGACTATCATGAGGTCTTTTCTTGTAGTTGGTGCAATCATAAGTTTTTTCCCGAGTCGTTCTTCCATGCATTGCTGAAAGTAAAAAGAAGTTCATCAAAATTTAAACGACTAAGCTCAAATGGTATCACGCTTCAAATTAACGAGTTTTGATCTCTCGAATATTTAACTCACTAATTAATTCTTTATAGCGTCTTCTATTTTTTTTTGACAAATAGGCCAGCAGTCGTTGGCGTTTTCCCAAAATTTTCCGCAAACCTCTCTGGGATGAAGAGTCTTTTTTGTGCAATTCCAAATGTGAAGTAAGTCTTCTTATCTTAGTGGTAAAACTGAATACTTGAAATTCAACAGACCCTCTGTTTTCTTCGTTTTCTTTTTGAGAAATAACCGAAATGAATGAATTTGTTACCATAAAAAATCCCCTTTCCCTTTTTACAGATATGGATTTTATTGATCAATAATAATAATGCCATTAATTGGAATCTGGTATATACAATAATCTAATCCAAATTTCTTTATGAACTCCTAATTTTCTGAATTCAAATCAATTAATCCAATTTCTAATTGGATTTAGATAGGGATAGAAAAGGATTGGTACATTTTCGCATCGAAGAATTTAGACCTAAAACAAAGAAGGTTCTGTTGATTCATTTCGAGATCTAATCGAGACATTATTCATTTCCTATTGGATATTAGAATGAAATGTGAGACAAGACATGTGATCTATGTATTTGTTTGCTTTGATATACCCTATTATATATAGGGTATAGAATATATAGAAAAAGTGTATTATCCACGAAATGTCAAAATTTCAATCGTGGATACAGATGTATTCTTAACATACTGAAACGACTGCCATTATTGGTATCAAACCAATAACGATTCATACAAGCTAAATCCTCTAATCGATAATTAGGCCAAAGAAAGAGCTTTAATTTCATTAATTGATTTTTCTCTCTATCAAAATGGTTACTGTCATGCGAAACTTGGCTGCTGTCTTTTACGTCCTTTGCATTCCAAAATACTGGATTTCTATCTTCACCATTTCTATTCTTTGAATTAAAACAACTTAGAATTTTCAACTTTCTACGACGTCTAAACGAGAAAATATTTTCAGGAACAACCAAATCCAAATGATTTTTGTCTCTATTTTCAGTTATTCTTTGGTGTGATGAAATAGTTTCATCAAAATTCTTCTTAGAAACATATCTTTGTTCTTGGTATTTTTGATTAGTTTGGTGCTTACTCTTATGAACCAATGAAATACCTATGGTTTGATACATAATAAATTGTGCATCGTTTTTTCCAAACAGACGAATGGGTTCTATAATCAATATTCCCTTTTTCATCAATTGGTTAAGAGTTAAATTCTTCTCAATCAGCATTATATCCAAACTCATTTCTCTATTTTGAATCAAGGCTATAGTAATTTGGGTTGGATCTATCAGTCTAAGCAGGAGACAATATACCTTGACATTATTGATCAGTCTTTGATTCAAAGTATCGTCCCATCTCAATTGAAAAAGCAAATAACGTTTCAGGAAGAAATCTAGTTCTGCTCTCGCGCTGCTTTTGTATTGTTTTTTCTTTTTCCCCTTTTTCATGTCTGATCTTGCATAATTTTCTTCACTATCTTTTTGTTGTGAGAGAACGGATCCAAGATTTCCTGGACTTGTGGGTTCTTTTTCTCCTTGATTTTCATGTTTTTTATTCGATGGTATCAAAAAACTTCCTTTTTGCTTTTGATTTAGTTTTTGATTTTCACTACTATTTTCATTTTTATTCAAATTTGAAAGAAGTAATTTGCTTGGTATAAACCAAGGTTTGCTTTTATATGCATTATAAAGTAACACAAATTCTGGGAAGAACCAAGGCTCCAAATTCGCTATGCGACACTTTAGCATTTTTTCATTCATTCCCATCCAATCAAAAAATACTTTGTCAGAGTTTGGTGGATTGATTTCTGGAATCATAAGGTAAAAAAGATCTTTTTTAGGAATTATTTGAGTATTTTGATTCCCATTGCTGACCCAGGCCTCAATATCGCCTTTTTGTTTAAGATCAAAATTGAGAATGTTCCAATCAAAATATTTTCTATCGACCGTTTTTTCCATATATAGAATATGGACCTTTCCTAGATAATTATCGATAGGGATGTTCCTCAGTATATTTTCTTTATGCGTGTTATAAGAAATCTCTTGCTTCTTACGTCCTTGAAACGGAGATCTATAAAAAAAGTATTCCGTTTTATTTTCACAATTAAGAAATTTATATGATAAAAGATCATATTTATAGTATTTTTGCAAATTCTCTTTTCTTTTTTGATTAGATAATGAATATACTTCAATTTGTTTTTGTTTTTTGAAATCAATTAATTGGTCTTTTTCATATGAATGCCTTTTGCTAAAATTTTCCTTTTTACGCTGATGAACTGTATTGCGCCATTTTTCTGGTATTAATCTATACCATCTGCTCTGAGATAAATTGTATTGATAATATCCTCTTAACCACTTTTTCCATTGATTCATTTCATAACTCGGAAGTTTCTTATCCCCTAATTTCGAATCAACTATTCCTTGTGTTTCAAAAGAATCCTTTATTTCAGGCGGGGGGATTCCTTGAGATTGAAGAACAGCTCTTAATTTATACGATTTACTAACTTGGATTTGTGATAATTTGAAAAATACATATGCTTGTGACATGTAGGATAAGTCATAAAAAATAGGTGAATTTTTTTGACTATTACTAATATTATCAAGTGACTTTTTTATAGTCGAAATAAATGGAATTAGATTTTTCTTAATTTTATTAATTCTTTCTTGTTTTCTTTCATTATTGTAAATGGATTTATCAATAATTTTTTTTGTTGATTCAAGAAAAAGTTCTGTATTCATTCTGGGAATATTAATGATACATAAAAATATATCTGTGTAGATTCTTTCAATGAAAAATTTCCAAAAAAGAGGTAATTTAGAGATTAATTGAGCATTTCTTTTTTTGAATATTTGCCATTTTTCGAATCTTTTAGCATTATAACTTGTTTTTTTAAGACTAATATTATTTATTCTTGGAGTTACTTTTTTTTGCTCTTTTATAATTCTTTCTATTTGATTTCGAATTGTACTTGTTCTAGTAGTCAAATCCTTTATTTTTTTTTCTGTTAATGAAGAATTTGTCCAATTCGTAGATGCAATTTCACTAAACGATTCGTGAATTAGCCGATTGCTTATTATAGAATCTTTTTCTTCTTTAATTTCACTTGATTCATATACTTCTCTTCTTGGTAATCGAAATAACAGAATTTTTGAAAGTTCTTTTATTATTTTTTTTATAAAAATAACACTTTCGATAACCCATTCTTTTGTTTCTTTTAAAACTTTTCGAAGTAATTTTATTTTTCTTTTAAAAACTATTAGAACTCGAGAAGACTTCTTTTTAAATTTTCCAATTTTTTTTTCAATTTCCTTAAAAATGGGTTTAAAAAAGGAAGGTCCTTTTCGGGGCGAACCAAAAGGAAGTTCAGTTTCCATTCCCCAAACTGTTAAAAAACAAAAATCATCTTTTTCTTTTTTCTTTTTCATTAAACCTTTCTTAGATGATCGTAGTTTCGATTTGTGCCAAGGTTTCAGACGGAAAGGAAATAAGATTTTTATCTGAATACCGTCTGTCAACCAATTTTTCGGAAATTCTGTTTCGGATAATGGAACACCATTATAGGTACATTTAATATGCATCTCTCTATTCCATTCCTGTAAATCCTCAAACCATTCGGGAAATTGAAATAGGAACATGCGTCCACTATTTTTTGCAATTATCAATGAAGGTAATACAATATATTTTCTAAAAATAGATTGAGTTAGTAACATGCAACCTCTTATTACTTGTGTAATTGGAACGGTATCCCAGGCCTCTGCTATCTGTACTCGCTCTTTCTCCGTTCTTTTCTTCGTCTCTTTTTCTTCTT